TTCTCTTCCTTGGTTGCTTGCCCGAAGGAGATGGAAGGAGTGAATAGCCGTAGGCCGTACGCAGAAGAGAGAGAATCCGTCGGTCTTTAGAGTGCAGAGGGACTGACTTTCCTCGCATAAAATCCCGTATTTATTTTTGCTTGTCTTTTTTAGAATCAGATAACTTTGTGGTAATAAAATAAGATAACCGTGGTTAATACGGGACCGGTGTCAAAAGAGACTAGAGCTTAGCCTCGTAGGGTAAACCAAACCATGCCTCGCAGCATTTATTTATTCTTTTCATTCTCAGAAAAATATCCAGAAAGACTGAACGCCAACCAAACAGGAAGCTTAATCCAATCCTCCACTTCGGAACGGGCTCGAGAGCTTCAATCAGACTTAGGGAGCGGGGAAAGCTGCCTTATGTAGTTACCTGCTCTTTCATCGAGATTAGCGAATTACGGTATAGGAAGATCTAATAGAATCTGGTTCGAGGAGAGGTTTTTACCTCCTTTGCTATTAGTTTCAATATCTGATGCTTTTGTGCCAATCCTCTAAGGAAGAACTCTGGGGAAGGCAGGAACTTCCGGATTTACTGATTTAGGAGTTTTTCCCGCACCGATCTGACTTATTTAGAAAGCTAGAACGGAGAGGGAACACCCGGTGAAATATGGTTTGCTGGTACAGAATCCGTTGCTATTGGACTTGGCAAGTAAGCCCAGAAGGAAGAAGTCGTAGCTGCTACCTTCTTATTCTTCTTAGTCTGCTCGAAAGGAAAGCCAGTCACTCGAAAGTAGAAAGAAATAGAATAGAGTATGACAGAACCAGTAGCTTTGAGCTTGAACGTGTTTCAGCTCTTGTTCTTGTTCACGACCCTGCAGCTATTGAATCAGCGTAAGGAGATGTCGATGAGAGAAAAGAATGAGCTTTGGTTCAGAGCTTGAATCAGAATATCCTTCAGTCACCCCAGGTGAGGAGTTCGGCTAAGCCGGAAAGATAGATCGAGTTTAGCCTCTTGATTTACACTTTAGAACTGAAAGAAGCCGGTAGCAAAGGAAGTGGCAGCAGTGCTTTATGCTTTTAGGTCTAGAGATTCATCCCCTAGTCTGTGAGGAAAAGGAGCTCTTTTCTCGCGGTATTCCCTTTTGACTTAAGAATTTCATTATGGAATTCTCTCCCTGAGCTCTAATACAAAATCAACAAATAAAACCCTTTAGAGGGAAATATGAATGTATAGTGGATTTTCTGTTCTGTAGCAGCCTACATATTATTGAATTTATGCCCGTGATCACAGTCCTCCTTCAAACTATCTTCTATTAGCTCATCATGTTTATTGATCAATTTTCTAGAGCCTACACACACAAAGACAGCAGATACCCTCGGCCTAGCTATCTAACTCATTCTTTTATGTGGGGCTTGAAGATGCACATACCCGATAACTCGTCGATCTGGAGTATCCCGTTATTTATTTTGATTGGATCACCACCCCTAAAAGCACAAAGAACGGATGGATAACGTATATGTACATCCTGAAAGACATTACGAATAGAATGTAATAAGGTCGGTACCTGCATCTCAATATCATAAATAGGGAATAAGAATTCATTAGAATATCGTACATAGTTTATAGCCGGATATAGTTCAATAAACTTGAGATCAACATTCTCTAAAAGGATACTGATCAGTGTGCGAGATAACGAATTACCATTCGGATATAGCGCCACCTCATCCTCATCACATACATCACCGTCAAGATCTATCACCGATAAATCGCAGCAATAAGACGAAATCAAATCGAGTAATCTTTTATCATTGTGAATAATAGGGCGTATTCTTTCAATGAGTCGCTTGTTGGATAACGTTTGATACGAAAGCGCTACAGATACGCAAAGAACGCCATCCAGGTCGCGCCAGCTCGAAACTGTAGAGGTGTAATCATACAATGTTTTCACACCATAGTACATTTCCCTACTAACCTCATAATAGTATAATATGATCATATCTCTGAGTATATTATCAAGAGCACTAATCACAATTATGTCATCAGGATCGGGTACAATCCGGATAACATCACCTATTATAGTAAGACGAAGCGGTGAAAACCGGTAATTACCGTATAGAATAGCTTTTATAACGCTAAGAGCTAAATCATTGTTATGACAATAACCCGTTAGAATACCCACTAGAAACCTTTTCATAGCGAGAGAACAACCATCATCATGAGAATCCTCAACCACAGCCTTACCAGAAGTAAACCTGACGGATATAACCGACGAATTCTTCTTCCGCATCATCAAGTAATCAATATTCTTAGAAAGACCAGTAGTAGTAGTAGTCTAGTATGTTATTTTTGATCTTTGCTCTCCTATACCTGGAACCTCCTAAGCTTCCAATCTATATTCTCATTTAGCTATAAGGGAATAAAAGGGTAAGCAAGCATATTCTCTCGTGGAATCAATCCAATCATATTCCTTACATAAGAGCTTTCAGCTTTCTATCTATCCTATTTAAACCTTTTTAAAGAGACAGGGACGACCACTAGCAACCACTGGTAAAATAAGGATCACGTAGTAAAGAAGGAGCGGGAATGGGACTGAGATAGCTATCCGATAGAAATGCTAGAGGGCTTTGCGCCATATGTCTCATCCGCGATCACAGATTAACAAGGCATTCCTCACCCACATCTTTTCATTTCTTTACTTTTTTCTCAATCTTCTTCATGAGGAGTGGATGAAAGCGTCGTTGTGCTTGCTTGATGGGCTTAGCATCTGGTTTGATATTAAGCCTGTGGACGGCGATTTCAGGGTCTAGCCCAGGCATCTCAGCCTAACTCCAGGCCAAGCCCAAGTATTCATTCCTTAAGGAGCTGGACGTATTGTTCAGCTTCCTATGAAGCTAGGCTGGCACTTAGGAAGATTGGACGAGGGTGGAGGGGGCACATCTGGTGGTATCGTATATAAGAGAGAGCTTCTTTTAAGAATGATCTGAAACTAAAAATTTCATAAGAGAAGAAAGAAAGTAGCCTAGTTCAGATGAAAAGGTATGCCACAATGCTATCCGAGTTCACAGGTGTCGTTCCGTCTACTTTTCTTTCCAAACTTTTTAAAAATGAAGTTAGTGCGAAATCAACCTATCAATTGGTAGAGTACAAGATCGAAAAGAACCCTATAGGCAGGCAGGCTAAAAGCGCTGTCCGTCTTCATGGCCTCTCAGTATTGTACTGGCCGAATCCGTTTCGCAGCACGGAGTATACCTCAATCTCCGTTAGTTCCGTTTCGGCTTTTTCCCCAATTTCCCACTCCTTCTGTGAGGCAAAACCTCACCACACTACACTTCGACACAAGAGAAGAGGACCGGGCGCTTGTATCTTCGGGATAGGAGTTGGCGGTCTTCTTTAAGAAAACTTAAATCGAATACTCATTATGGTTGCTTATTTCGTTTCTAGGATGGGTTTGGCTCTGCCTGTAGTTATTCTTGTAGCCGTTAGGTCTGGCCAAATGATCCATCAAATGAATAGAGTATTAATATGGAAACAAAGGTGACTGATGTAGCGAGAGATGTTATTAAGGAGAAAATCGTTGACCAACTCTCAATTCTTTTGAGAGTCTATAAAGATACTACTGAGGATGTGAACTTACCAACAGGAGTCAATCTCCAAGAGGTAAGCGCACGTCTATTTTTTGTAGACTCGAGTGAGAACAAGAGGAGCTGAAGATGGTCTACCGTAAGGTGGAGGGAATGAAAGACAGAATGCCACTAGATCGATGATGAAAGTAGCTATGGTTTAGTGACAGTGTCCGTGGAGAGGTGAAAGAGTTGCTTTGGTTTCAAGTCAGGAAAGAATCTGACTAAGAAAGAAGGGCTCTCTCTTTCATAGAGATAGAGGCATACTATATAAGAGATTTAGAGCGGGGTTCCCATGCAGAGTGATAATATACCATTCAGTTGGCTCAAGGCGATAGGCATAGTGGAAAAAGGCTACGCACCTGAATCTGTTCACACGAATTGCTCAAGGTTGGAGGAATTCAAATCCTTCTCAGTGAGAGAAGCGGCTACCCTCGAGGCGGCTCAACTCGTCGGATAAAAACCCTTCTATAAGGGCTCTATCACCAGACATCTTTGACTGACTCGGGGATAGACAAGAAAATGCTCACTGAGCATGCACGTCGGGAGGAAATCAGTCCCTTTCCTTCCGGATTCACTTGTTTCACTCGGCTCCTTGGCAGAGAATCCGCTATTCTATCCAGCTCTTCGCCCATTTCTTGGGGCTCTGCCCGTTCTATCTTATCTAGAATAGTAAATAAACTAATCAGCTCGTAGCAGAAGTCTTGTCTTGACCAGCTATAGAATCCATCCTTGAGGAAGAAGCGAGGAATCTTGTACTGATTAAGCGGGAAGACCGATCTATTTCATTAAAGGGGATTCACAAGCAGGAAAAGATCAATAAACAGAACAGAAGTCCAAGGAGCGTAGCAGCTCTCCCAATAGGGAGAGGAGCAGGGGACACTCATCAATTGCTTGTGAAATGCGGATGAGCACGGGACTGGCTGAAATGAATGAATTACCACGGTTGCCGCCGGCTAATAGGGCGAGAAGCGTAATGGAGTCCCCGGGATGGACGACGTGAGTGAGAGCCCAGACCATAGCGGCTTTATAGACTTCTCTCTCGGCTAGGACGGCGACGAAAACGTTCTCTGAGAGGCTATCCTTTCTGCTTTACTGTGGTTTACCCAGAACCATCAGCGGCAAGGGTTACGGAAGAGGCCAAACAAACCCCAGGTACATCACAAGTAGATACAGTTGGAGCAGCAGATCCTATAGAAACAAAGAAAAAAGCCCGAAGCGGATCCAGACGCGTACCTAGGCCGCATCCCTTCGAGTTGAATGTAGTTGTAGGACTTTCCGTATCAATGGAAGGGGAACTAAAAGTCACCTCTTCTCTTTCTTCTCCCCTTTCTCCTCTCTCTTCTCCCTCCACTTTTCGGTAGAAAACTCTCCTTCTTCGATGAGCAAGCTCTGGTGGATTTCCAGGGAGTGCACCTTCTTGTGGAAGCGTTCCACAGTCAAATCTGCTCGAGCCGCCCTTCAGAATGGATTGCACCAATTATGTCAGCCGAGTGATCCTTCAGGGTTAATCAGCACTAATGGCCTCAGCAAGGCAAGGGGGGCTCAGTAATGAAAGGGATTCTATCTGCCATGGCCGAAATCAAAAATCCCTTCTCATCCTTGACCACAACACCAGTTTCAGCACCAGCATCTGGGAAACTAGCTTCATCAAAATTAAGTTTGTATACTCCAGGGGAAGGTGGCTGCCATGAAAGAGTAGATTCCTCTGAGACATGGGGAGAGGTGAGCTCCTGAGAATAAGAAAGAAACTTTTTAGCACTAACAGCCTTGAAGTCACCTTCTTCCCTCCTGCCCGGAAGCTATAATTGGTATCAAACTCTTTCATTCAAATGAGTGAAATTCTTGTTCTGGAATGAATCAAGAATCAAGCCATTACACAGAACAGCCATAGAGGTCAAGTCGGGCGAGGAGGCCAACGACTGTCTCATTGCTTCTTTGCCGATGACCTCATTTTGTTTGGTAAAACCTGAGTGAAAAGAAGACATCCCCTTATCTTATAAGAATCCGTCACAAGTGAACCACTGAATGAGCTTACACAGCTTAAGCAAGAGATTCAATATTGAATAAGAAAGTGGATGATAAGGGCTTCCATTCTAAAGGCTCTTTCTCTCTGGCTGAAAGGCTCTCGCAGTAGTTGTTTTGCGTGAGAAGACGGTGAAAGGGTATTGAGCTAGAATGCTTATACAGGGGAAAGGGGCTTCTAGATAATTAGAGGGGCTCGCTTGACAGAGTGTCGAGCATTGTTCGTCGTGCTAGTTCCGCTACTGCAGTTCCCGTGGTAAAGGAAACCTTCTTTCTCTTGCTTTCGGGCTTACTAAACGACCGGATAATCAGCTAGATCGATTCCAAACATGTGATTAGTAGCTGATTCAGTAAAAAGAAGAACTTCTTCTTCTTATATGATGATATCTGCACTGCAGCGAATTCAATGGCCTCGGTTGGCACATTCTTGACTTGAAAAGAGAGAACTAAACTAAGAAGATGGGCCTTGAGCCTGCTGCATCGCCTTGACTTGATTCGGGTCAGTCTAAGTCAAAGTAAGGACTTTGCTTTGCCGGGGTGAAGAACTCCGAATACCTTTCCTTTTCATCATTCCAGTAAGCCCGTAAGTAAGTGAATCGTTGGTATGCCATATTCTTAATAGCAAGCACAGAAGCAGGAAAGCCGGAAAGTCATGTTAAAAAGCTTTCTATAGGAGAGGTCGTAGAAGACTGTGCTGAAAGGTCTACAGAGTCAGGTTCAATGCCCATCAGCCTACCGGAGGCTGAGGATGAGCATGAACAGAAGCCCGAAGCCAAAGGGAGAGAAAGGGGGGTAGGATAAAAAACAAGGACTTGAACTTGAGAATCACAACGAACTATATGCTTATCTGGTGGATGCGCGTCTTGGGCTGTTTGACCTCTAACTAGAAATTTAATATATTAAGAGAAGAAAGTTCTTTTTCCTAGAGTAGATGAAAGGAATGCTGAAAGGCTATCTGAGTTCACAGGCGTAGTTGCGTGTACTTCATTTCATTGAGATTTTGTTTGTGTTCCGTGTACCAAACCCTGGGTAGAAGATCTCATATGAAAGAATTCGCTTTGAGTTCGTTCTTTTTCATGTCTTGGTTCACAGTTTATCTGAATCAGACTAAGAGATTGGCATCAACAAAGCAAGGCCCCATTGAGCTTAGCCTAGAGCAGATCGAAAAGGTCTCGCGAAGCCGGGAACCCCTTGCCGAAGATCCTTCTCTTTCTCTTTCACTGGCCTATAATCAATCTTTCCTTTGCTTGCCTAGATTGCCTTCTCTTATATAGGATAGTTATCGTCTTGTCCGAATCGAATCTATGCCATCGTCGACGATTCACTGTCAATCTGAATAGTCAATTGAGCCGCTCGAACAAGAAAACCTTTCGAAAAATGACTTCTCGCCTCCCGTATTCCATTCCCCCAGGCCATCTCTTTTCCGCTTTCACTGGTATTTGTGATTGGTCTTTCCTGGTTTTATTAGTGTTCATATCTTTTTATCATTAGCTAAAAAAGAATTGGCTATGCTGCTTTCTTTCATAATCATAATATATATAAGAGCTAGACTAATAGATTCCATTAGCCAATAGTAGTTTCCTAGTCTATATCCCCAAAATCTATTTAGCGCATCTTTCTTTCTTCTGGTAATGCAAATGGAAATTCTCGTTATGATGGATCATCTCGCTATTTCTATTTCTTTGCAGTTACTGGTTGGTGGATAGGGCGCTTATCCCCGTCTTCTTTCCTGTAAAGAAAGATCCTGCTCTTGAGCAATACAGTCCTACCGTCCGACTTCCCTTCCAGCTCTTCTTGTTCGATACCGCTTCCCCCCCTTGTCAATATAAAAACTTACCGCTCTTATTCTTATGGATCAATCGGTCGAGCTCTATCGGTCAACTGTAGGAAACTGGCCAATTGCTGTCAACTGGTATCAACCACGAATCTTTTGTTTCCTTTGTTTACAGCTGGCCTGGTCTTACTTAAATTGGAGTTCGCTAGCTCAATCAGTGCGCTGGAGTTCCGTCCTTTAAGCCAGGGAAGCGCTCTTCGGGCGGAGGTCCAATTTATCTCGAAGACTTTTTGTAGAAAGAAATCTTCAATCACAATCAACCAATCATCATATAATAAATAATAGAGATGAGGTGGTTGAAGGGCTTCCCTCGGTACAGCAAGGCGGGAACCCAGCCGATCGAGAAATGTGTGTCACAAGCCGTATGCTTAATGCAAGTCGAACGTGATTTTGCGGGGAAAATCTAAGCTTAGTCAAGAAAGGTCGACCTTTCTTTGTTGTCTAATCGAAAGGCTAATTCGCGATAGACGACTGGGCGAGAGAGAAATGGGGGTCGTGGCAAAATTGGGTTCGAATCCCATAGCCCCAATGTGGCAACGTTTTATTAAGTCGTTCATTATCATAGCATGTATATCAACATTTAATTGATGAAATAATATGAAAAAAAAGTATGCCTGACTATTAAGAAAGGCTGGAACTAATGTCTCGGACTTTAACTTGCTTGAGTGTAGAGTGTAGTTCGTCATTGCCTATAGCTAGCGCATGTGAACACCTTTTGTTAGAAGGAATGCCACAACCAAGCCGATCATTTATTCGTAATTGACTCGTATTCGAGCACGCCACCTATTCTTTATTTCAAGCTGCCCTTTTCCTTTCTTCTTGCTTTGCCAAAGATGTTGGAATACCCGTTCCAAAACCAAATATCTAATTCATCTCGGAATATTCCACTTCAAATAAAGGAGCAAAAGCCCAGAGAGGGCACTAAGGGAACGGGAGATAGCCTTTGATAGAGACTAGTTTACGAAGCTCAAAAGACTAAAGAAGCAAGTCTAGTACAAGGGACAGACAGAGATAAATGCAGGTAAGCTAGCTTGATAGGAGCAAAGAAAGAGGCGGCGAAGAACAATGTCTCTACTAAGGTCAAGCTCAAGCCCTTCAACATTGATAGTTCCTTCTTTCAGAGGAAGGGACTTGCTCCAGCGACAGGGGCATAGCCATGGCGGAGATGGAGGATCGCTCCAGTACTTTATACTTCAAAGTAGAGGCTTGAGTAGGTGGGGCGGATCAAGTTCAGTGACAAGACTACCTTTTCAAAAGGATTTCTTCTTCTTCTTATCGGATTCCCTTGCTATGAGATTCTCTTATTGATCTCCCTCAAACCTTCAACCGGATTCTTTAATCTTTCATGTCTGGCTATTCTTTTCTTGTGCATCCGTTCAATCTCTGTATAGAAGTTGGTTATCCCCGTTTCTTTACTATATTGGTTTAATCCCAAAGCCTCGCCAGAAGACGTTCCACATCAGCATTATTTCATCTTGTTTCTTGAGCAATTGAGGAGGCGAAGCGGGCTGCTTGTCTTGCCTCGAGCCCATAAGAGAAGTACTGTTCTGGACTAGGACGGTGCTGTTCTGCTTAAAACTAGGCTAGGAAATGGGCCTAACTCCATTCGCTGATGAACCCTGAACCTCGGGCGGTATGCTTGGTGACGCGTGCCGTCTACTCTGCTTTAGTTGCGCTGACTGGGCTGCTTCTCACCGTGCCAGGTCAAAGAAAGAAAGAGAGTGAGAATGCTTGGCTAAGTAGTGATGTTGTCTCACTTAAATGGAATGCCACTAGTTCCACTATCAGCTTGCTTCTCCTAATGCCAACACCAATCTTAATTTACGCGCTTAACTTGCATTGGCCTATCTCTATCCAACGTGAGAGACCAATTGCCTTAGTTAGAAGGAAGGCGTTCTCGAGACATAGCTTTCTAAGTTGAATCCGAAATCCCAGCTATTACCTGGTGACCTAGTAACTACTCTTTCTTAAGCGCTGGTTCTGCTTTCACTAGATTCTGTTCTTTTTCACGCATCCGTTTCTAGTGGACTTATTTCTAGGGCTAGAAAGCCTATAAAAGAAAGGAAGGAATTGATAGGACAGATAACCTCCGCCCCTCTCCTGCTTTCCGGCTGCACTTTATTTCTGCATCTATACCGTTACATTATCTAACAGCGGGCGAATACAAGATCAAGTCAAGTATGGGTCGTACAAACAAGACAAGAAAGGAGGGAAGCTATCCACGCTCTTTCAGTTCAGGTGCAGTTTACGAAGGAAGAAGCCAGAAAGGCTATAGAATTGTATTACGCTATGGACCATATTACTTCTTTCCCCTGTTCTAATAGCTGCAAAAGCTCTTTCAGAGAGATTAGACTGACTTCAAAAGTAAACTCCCATTTTATAAGATATTAGATGAAGGAGAGAGATCTATTTTATGAGGTCGAGGAGAGGTTTTTACCTCCTTTGATATTGCCCCACCGCTACGCTAATATAGATAAAGCCACTTTTCTTGATTGATTTACCTTATACTTACAGTATAGTTAATGATAGCTCCACCGCTCTAAGTTCCCTGGCTTGAACCTATTCGACCATCCCTGAACTCATACATAGATCCAATGCATCCTTTTCCTCATAATCGATTCCCTTAGCCCTTACTCTCTACCAAACTAAGAAAAGTAAGATCAATAGTAGGGAGAACAAAGGAGGAAGGGAAGAGGAAGATCGGAATGAGCATAGAAGTAGCATCCTATTCCTACTATTGAATGAGAATAACAAGAAGGAAGGATTGATGAAGGATAGTAAAGCCTATAACTTTAATGGATAAAGAAGTCGAGCTACTTGAATCAAATATCCGCTACTATTTGATGAATCATGCGCTGACCCTACTCTTTAATATTCTAGATTAAATCTTTTATCTTATAATGAAATGAATCATGCGCTTCAATTAGATGAGACATGTTCAAAGGCGCAATAAATGTAATCCTTAGCTCCACTCTCAATAGGAGTTCAGGGAGAAAGCCTGTACTTGGATATATTCTATTTGTATTTTTAGGCTTTTTAGCTTAATGTGTCAAATAAAATAGGTGCCCTACTTGAGAGACAGTCTTGTGCTCTCTAGTTAGCAGCACGTACCTGAGCCCTTAGGTTAGCCGCTGTAAAGGTTCTATATTAGATAGCGGGAAAAGCAGAATGCATTTCTTAGAGTTACCTTTGCAAGGAGAAGAAATAGAATAAAGGACTGAGTAGGCATTGGATCACTCTCTATACGAAGCTGGAGTTCTACGCTCAAAGACAAGACAGACGAATCCTACAGAAGTATGTAGATTTTAATTCCTTGTCCACTCTTTTCCGACAAACTGCAATTAGGCAATCCTTTGTGGCGGATTCCAAGTAAGTTAAAATATTCCGTTTATAACTTGTAAATCCCCTTGGAGTCGTGCCACGGCCCTGTACACAAATGAGATCTATCGATTCTCGAGTCTAATTTCTGAGTGAAAAAAGTAAACCTTTCTTGGAAGAATCAAGTTTACCATAACAAACAAAGATGTGCCTTGTGCCTTTTTTTCGCCAGCCTAAAGAGGCTGCCGGGCTGTGCACTTCACTTCAGCCCGTCACATCAAGGTGACAGGATTCGAACCTATGGCCCTCTGTACCCAAAACAGATGCGCTGACCAGACTGCGCTACACCTCGTCTCACCACCCCGAAGCATATAGATCCACCCGATCGATGAACACTCAAACCGAACTCGCCCATCCTTTTGGGCACAGGGATGCGAGAACCAATCCACCGCTTTTTTTTTTAATATGCGCAAGCCACACCAACCCTGACGCCAAAAAGCCGTATAGTGCAGGAGCGCTCACATTTTTTGGCTTACTCTTTCACTTGAATTTGAAAATCCCGGCTACGTGTCCTTTGGACCCTTCGCCCGCTTAGAAGTGGATTCGAACCACTGACACAAGGATTTTCAGTCCTTTGCTCTAACCAGCTGAGCTACCTGAACCACTTTCCTAAAGTCTGTTTTCTTCATCGAATAGCGCCCTACCTTACCACTTTACTAGTAAGGGAAAAGCCCTTTACTAATAAAATTGAATATATAGGCTTTTTCGCGCTAGCGCGCGCCTCTATTATAAAGCGTTGCTTGTTCTTTCTCTCACGTAATTTCGCCCGCCCGTTTCATTTCCGTGCCGGAGGAAATGGGATTCGAACCCATGATACAATCTTCTTGTATGTCGATTTAGCAAACCAATGCCTTAAGCCACTCAGCCATACCTCCAAGTTTTTGATCGGAATGGAATTGGATGTGCCGGGTTTGGTTGCTTGCCCGAAGGGCTATCTGATCCGATCAACTACGTAAGCCGTAGCGCGCTAGCGCGCGTACTCTTCCTCTATGAGCGAGACTCTATCCAGATCTATGGATCTCCCCAGCATCAAAGCGAGACTCCATCAAAATCTGCCACTCCTTGGGCGAGGCCTTCTTTTCTATGAAGACCCCACCACTGAATGATTTACTTTAAAGTTCTCGCCTCCGACCCAACCAGGAGAGAACACAGGGTCAAGCCTATTAACTTAACAACAACAAAACAAGCAACGGATATTCACTTCAAACAGAAAACAAATAGATTCTAAAAAGCTTATTCTAAATAAAAGGGCTACCATTTATATAAGCTACCGAACAAGCAACGGCTTCTAGTTTAGACTAGCGCTACAGACGCTATTCATATAGTTATTTAAGAAGCCGTTGTGCGTGAGTATTAGTAAAGTGACGCTACGCGTCTTCCTTGGTGAAATAAATAGAAGCCGTTGCGCCGTTTTCTTGGTTAGAAAAAGACGTGCAACGGCTTTATTGCTTATTAAAGGCTAACGCGCAGCCGTTTTCTTGCTTGAACAACGAACATTTGATTCAATTCCTTACCTCACCCTGAGATGAGAGGGAAGGTAGATTTTACTCGAATCCTGGACCTGATCTTTAATCCTACACCGGTAAATGATGCGATGGGATAAGTTTTTCTTTTTTCATCAATGCTGGCCCAGTCGAGGCTCGTCCATGCCCAATCCCGATGGACAAACCTTCGATTTGCCCCTAGCTCTATAATCCACCCGTCTTCCCCAGTCCCTGAAAGCCCTCCCGGGGGCCTAGCCCTCTTTCTCAACTCGAGTCTTAAGTTCAGCGGCTTTCATCGTTGACGAACACCTGCGCTAATAAGACAAAGAAATGGGGAGTCTATGCCTTGAATGAATCAGTAACAACGGATTAGTGGAATGAGGGATCAAGAGACGGATAGGGAGGGAATGGCCTATCAATCATTGGTGGACCTTCCCTTTTTCCAGTCACGGAGCTCTCAACTGAGTTGTTTAGGTTCTGGAATTCCATCTCTAGTTGGGGGATTCGAGAAAATGTGGTGCGGTTTAATCTCTCTCGACCAGTTCAGGTTCAAGGGAGGGTGATCGAGGCAGACTTTAGATCTCTATGGCGGGAGGTTTCTTTCGTATCAAGAGTGTGTTGGGGAGGCCTTTAAAGATGGATTGGATCGAGAGGCGATGCTTATGCCTCTTCTTTATCGATAGGATTCCCATCATTTAAAGTCTACGGCGAAGGAGACAAGGGCGAGGCACCGAACATGTTCTACCCTCAACCTCCATCCGTCATTAGTAATCTAAATTCGCTTTTCCTATTCACTAGTACACTGCGCGCTACAACTAGCAGCCCCTTGACTAGTAAGGGAAAACGCTAGCGCGCTAGCTAGCTACTTATAGTTATAGCCCCTTCTTTATGGGATATTTTAAGAAGCCTGCTGAAAAAGAGAAGCGCGCTAGGCTGATGAAAAGCCAGCAACTTGTTAGGAGTCAGTTTTGGCTTGCCCCTTTCCTCTTATTAGTAAGATAGGTTTGGAACCCTATACAAGGGGCTGCTTGCTGCTCGCCCCTATCTCTAAAGTGGCTTATGCACTCCACTTGTTACCACTAAACGACGAAGCCAGGAGCGGAAGGAGGGACTTGAACCCTCAACCTCAGCCTTGGCAAGGCTATGCTCTACCATTAAGCTATTTCCGCCAGCGGGGCAACATCAAGCAGCGAAGCACTACTGAGCAATTCACGTATCACTTGATACGGACGACTTCTGTTTTTCCGCCGGACCACAGTCTTGACCTCCGATCGAGCTACGAACACGAGTAGATAGGCGGTTAGGGGGGGAGAGGGGCGGCTGGGCCTGCCTTTTCAATCAATCTCCGGCCGCTCAGTGCCGCTATTGGTGCGAGTTGTAAGGAGTCTTGGTCTCGAGTCAAGCTGGGGCGTCATTTCATTCTCGTAACGGGAAGGAGTGCACCGCAAGACCAGACAAGTTGCTCCCTCGCAGCGGCGGCATCTGTCTTTTAAGTTAAGTCATTTCCTAAGACGGCTCCTCTTTATTCTACGATAATCCAAGCTGCAGCGGCACCTCACGAACTTCTTACTGGGGCAGCAAGAAAACTCCTGCGCGAACAAGCTTAGGAAATAATAGATTTAAGAGTCTCAATTAGCTGTTGCTTGTTGGGTTTGTTCTAAGTCAAAGCCATTTGATTGATTCAAGTTCCGTGCTGCTCACCACTCCTCGAGGCCAAGGACGGGGTCGAACCGTCATTCCAGGATTTGCAGTCCGATACATTTCCATTATGTTACCTAGCCAAACCCGCCACCTCATGTGCCAAAGTCAAACGGTTGTTCTTCCTTCTCCGCTCCCTCTTTTCTACATATGCTAGGCGGGTTACCAGAGAAGAGGGGACAACTTCTTTCTCCTTTGCCTTGCTCAATCTTCCCTTTCTGATTGAAAGTAGCAAGCCACTCTACTACTGGTACAGAGGCCAGATAGAAGGTTGCTCATCCAGCCCAGCGGATCCATTGTTTATGCGGCAGTGCAATGCAGCTGAAAAAGGTAAGCCCCTTTCCTTTAGTAAGGTATAGGTTGGGAAAAACTCCAAAACTAGGGTTCCAAAAAGCTTACCTTATATTATAGAAAAGTTTTAGAAAGGGGCACCCCTACTATACCCCTAAACTACAAGCTAGCGCGCAACGGCTGAAAAGCCGTTGTTGCTTGCTGCTTGCAGGCTCGAAAATCTCTCTTTCGCCTCTCCTCCCTGTCTAAATTCTGATTGATTAGCTTCTTCCTTCGCGCAAGCGCTTGGTTCGCCCCTTGTTGTGTTGCATTTTGTGATCTTCCGCTTCAGTCTGCGTTTTTCGGATAGCCGGGACCCGACGTTGATTTCCGATTGAAATGTCAGCTCCTATTCACTTCAAACAGAAAACAAATAGATTCTAAAAAGCTTATTCGTTACTGTTATAAATGGGCGGCCCATCTGGTTAGTTCAGCTATCACTGCTGGAAGCCCCTGCGGTTGTTCGGCTGCGTACTCCCCGTCTGCCTATCTCACACTCCCAAAGCATATTTTTATTTCATATTTCATTTGCCTTTCCTGCATTTTTCTTTCTATCCATAGGTCGGCTTCGTGCAGATAGATCTTTGCCGGGGGAGATTGGTGCTCCTTGAGGTATGCCCTTCCGGTGGGTTGTTCCTTTATCTGTCT